TGGCCAAACCACCTGGGCACTAGGTCCAATGTGAGTAGGATCGCTTAACCATGCTTCATAATTGGAAAAACGAGCACCGTGGAAATACATGCCACTTAGCCAAAGAAAGATGATGGAGAGTTGGCCGAAATGGGCACTAAATACTTTTCGAGAGATCTCCTCCAAATCATTAGTATGGCTATCGAAATCGTGAGCATCAGCATGTAGGTTCCAGATCCAAGTGGTAGTATCAGGCCCTTTAGCTATTGTTCTTGAGAAATGACCGGGTCTGGCCCATTGCTCGAAAGAAGTTTTTATGGGATCCCTATCTACCAAAATTTTTACTTCTGGTTCCGGCGAACGAATAATCATTGAGTCCTCCTCTTTCCGGACAACACGTACAAAGAGACTCGCCAACAGTTAAGTAATTAGTGAACCTATGAGAGATGTTTATACTTAGTTCTTTCTCTACTATCTCCCATCTATCTATTTTCTTTAGTTATTCACTAGAACAATTATGATCTGTAAGTTGATCCGGGGCAAGTGTTCGGATCTATTATGACATAGCCACGAGGCGCTCAACGGACACTTTTTAATCTTATAAAACCTTTTCAGGTATTTGAATTGACGCAAAAACAATTTTTTTGTGCAACTCAGTATATTCATATCTCAATTATAAGTTCCTAAATAGAACTACTTTATGTCTTACATAGAACATTTTACTTATTACTTTACTCTATTATTAAAGATTTACTCTATTCCAAATCGCGCAAGCAGTCATTAGTCATTACTAAACTAAGAGACATTCCAGTATTGATATTTAGTCATTCGAAAGCCTCTTTTATTAGTTTTAATAGGAATAAAAAAAAATAGATTCTCTACTCTATCTGTGCATCGGTTATTCCTACGAAATACCGGACGAAATAGAAAAAAACGATCTTAGAAGGGATATAATGAAATTCTTTGATTGGTTCTTTCCAGAGAACCGTTTTATTTGACTGATGGGGACAACAAACAAAACTATTTTACAAAACAATTTTATTATAACAAATAGAATTTCTTATTTTATTATAAAGAGTAAATAGAAAAATAGAAAAATTCTAAATAATACTAAAATAATACTAAATAAAATAAGAAAAGTGCTCTTATTCGAAACGCCTTGTGATCTTCAACCAATTCTGTGCTTCAATATAATTACCTGGAGTAAGCGCTATAGCTTGTTTCCAATACTCAGCGGCTTGATCGAACCAAGCCTCTGCAATTTCAGAATCTCCCTGTCGAATGGCCTGTTCTCCCCGGTCGGAATAGGCAGTTAAATTCCTTCCCTTAGAACCGTACTTGAGAGTTTCCTACTCATACGGCTCAGCAGTCAATTCTTTCGGTGTCCCATTTTTTAATCTACCATAATATCTAATTATATAATTGAATGAGATTTCTCATAGATCTATCTAATTTTTTTCTCGAGTTAACCAAAAGAGATTAATTGCATGAGTTTCAAACTTTAATTTTGATTAATAATTTAATCAGTTTTAGTTTTATCTTTTTTCCCACCTTCAGAAGAATAAAGCATAGGCATTTTCACTATCATTAGAATTTTCTAAAAGGTAACTATCTCGGTTTCATATATAAATTTCTATAGAATCCTTGAAAAAGACTTTCTTTCATAAGAAAGAAAAGACTTACTATCTTTGGGATCTGATTCTACACCGCTGCTCAATACCTTAGGGGATCGACTCTATTACATAAGTTGATTCCTAACTTTTATCTCATATCGTGACATAAGTAAGCAGTTCTTATTGTATCGGTCCAAAACCTCACTAATTGATCTTTACGGTGCTTATTCTTTCTATCAATTAGATCCTTTCTTTATCCATAGACTAAAGGATCTAGGCATACCTATTTCTTCATATTTGGACTTCTATGAAGTTTCTTTCTTTTTCTTTGCTACAGCTGATATAAATCGTTGTTTTGGACACGATAGATATGATATGTAGAAAGCCTATTTTCTAGTATTTATTAGCGGATTTGCTCTTTCTTTCCTTTTTTTCTTTCTATAGTGGAGATAGTCGCACGTAATGACAGATCACGGCCATATTATTTAAAGCTTGTGGTAAGAACGGGTTTCGTTCTAGTGCCCTAAAATAATATTCCAAAGCTTTCGTATGTTCTCCGTTCCTTGTGTGGATAAGACCTATGTTATAGAGTATATAACTTCTATCATAGGGATCAATTTCTAGTCGCATAGCTTCATAATAATTCTGTAAAGCTTCCGCATAATTTCCTTCGGATTGAGCCGACATCCGTTGCGGTCGTCTTCGATTCAAAGAATCTCCGTTCCAGAACCGTACGTGAGATTTTCATCTCATACGGCTCCTCCTTTTTTATGTGCATAATGAGAATAATACATGGAATCATCAAAAAAGATTGAAATAATTTCATTATGAACCGAACGGGGCTAGTGTTTTTACAAGAAATCTCTAACCAACCTTCCTGTAAAAGATCTTTTCTTAACATCAAGTATCTTGGTACTAGATAAAAATGATAACTCTAACAATTTCTTTGTTCTTAACACCCCTTAATTTCCGGGAATTAGTCACTTCAACAGTCTTCGATGGTTATACGGGTATCCAAAATACGAACGAGATGGATATTTGTTGTACCAACCATTCTTGTTAATCCCGATTCCGATAAAGAAAAGGTATAATTTATAACAAAGTTTTCGTATTGTTGATTCCTAGGCGTAGTGCTTCTTCCCCTATGCTGCCTATTGGTACTAGTGAAGTAGGGTTGACCTAACCCATAGGTCATAGGTGTAACCTTTCGCTCAATACTAGAATCTAAAATTGAAGCATCTGAGGCTGCATTAATCGGGGATACACGACAGAAGGAATTGTTTTATTTACAAACTTCACCTTCACAATAAGCGTAGATTTATTTCAATAATCTTTTTATTTCTCTCCCAAATAATGTATCTTTCTCCGAAGACTGAAATCGGTAAAGAAAAAAAACATCAAATCGCACCATCTCTGTAATAGGTGAATGCCTCTTTTTCTCCTGAAGTTGTCGGAATTATTCGTAATAAGATATTGGCTACAATTGAAAAGGTCTTATCAATAAAATTTCCATTTATCCGAGATCTGGGCATAGGTAGCAGTCCATTCTATAATTTCTTTTACTTACCTCTTGTGGGAAAATGATCCCACAAACAAAGAAATTGTACAGTACGAAATAACATAAAAATAAAAAAAAAATAGATCAATTGATTCGTTCTAATTCATTGATTTAATTTGGTATAAATATTGAATATTGTAAGTAAAAAGAATAACTATTGGAAAAAGATGGGAGCGCCGTCTTCGCAAGAATGAAATGAATAGATATATATCTTTTTTTAACAGTTTTTCACAAAAAAAAAATCATTTTTATCCCCCCCCCTTGAAGGAAGGGTTTTTCTTTGATGAAAAGTTTTCTATATTTTTTTATAGTTAGAATTGACTGTACGTACCTATCAAAAATCTAATATGAATGACTCACTATTCACTCGGTTTCTGGGCCATAATCATTATGTAGGAGAGATGGCCGAGTGGTTCAAGGCGTAGCATTGGAACTGCTATGTAGGCTTTTGTTTACCGAGGGTTCGAATCCCTCTCTTTCCGTACCTTTCACCTAATTCACCAATTTTATTAACAGCAATGTATCAAAGCAAATAACAATGGATACCATTATTCCAACGGTTAAGTTAGACCTTTCTTTTATTTTGATATAGATTCTTTATTCCTATGTTCCGCAGTACAGAAAATAAAATACTGGAAAGAGTAGACAACAGGGAATGAGAAACCGATCCGTGATCCATGAATGGGAGAAAAATCCCCGTATCAAACTCCTTACTTTGGTGGGGATTTTTGCTTAGGCGAAAAGGGAAAAATTGTCCGAACCCTTGTTTTATTGTTTTATTTTAATTAGGTTTAAGTCTGACGAGAATAATATTCTACAACCAGCAATTCATTTATTTTCAAACCGACCCATTGACTATCTATTATTTGATTGACTAATCCTTTATATTGGAATGGTTGAAGGGTCAAATGTTTTGGCAATTCCTCGCGGGGGGGTGAATCAAGATAATTTTGAATCAGAGCTCTAGATTTTTGTTCATCCCTCGCTGTAATAATATCGTGGGGTTTGCAGCGATAACTTGGTATATCTACTATACGACCATTAACTAAAATATGTCTATGGTTAACTAATTGGCGGGCTTGGGGAATAGTTGAAGCCATACCCAATCGAAAAAGGATGTTATCCAAACGCATTTCAAGTAATTGTAGTAAAACCTGACCTGTTGACCCTTTGGCTTTTCCGGCAATACGAACGTATTTAAGTAATTGTCGTTCTGTAAGACCATAATGAAAACGCAATTTTTGTTTTTCTTCTAAACGAATACGATATTGAGATTTTTTACTGGAACGTGATTGGTTTCTAAGATCGCTTCCGGCTTTAGGCCTTTTACTAGTTAGTCCCGGTAAAGCCCCCAGACGGCGTATTTTTTTGAAACGAGGCCCTCTGTAACGCGACATAAAGACTCCTTATTTTTTATTTTATTGAAATTTCATAAATTAAAACTAAACTAAATGATAATAAATAAAGCGAAATCTACTAAAGTATTGTACCACAAAGAATAATTAGATGAATTGTATAAATATCCGGACCTTATTGTATTTGTATATGTCTAAAAAAAAACTAAAGATTCTTTTCTTGATTTGTTATACCGAGATCGAGCTCCTCTAATTTCTAATTGTAGGTTCCTACGACACGGTAGATCGGTGACTCTTGGAAAAAAAGGGGAAAGAAGCCTTTTCAATATTCTTTGATTTCACATTATCAATTATGTTATGTAAAAAATCAAACAAATAAAGAAAAGCCTGCTATCGGAATCGAACCGATGACCATCGCATTACAAATGCGATGCTCTAACCTCTGAGCTAAGCGGGCTCACATAACAAAAATTGTACACATATAGGAATTTAGTA